TTGATATATATATATATTTTTATTACATGAATATTATATTTAAGTGTATGTATACGTGTGTATGTTATTTACTAGCAGTGGTTAGGGTTTAATTTAGTAATATACTGATATATTAGTTTTACTTATGCTTTCTGGAGAACATGGTTCAGGGTAAGTGAAAAGAAATTATAGGCTAAAATATTCAAATATTCTTACAAGATAAAATGGTTAATATCGGGTATATTATTAGTGGATTATCTTTGTAGGTAATTAGGCTGTACTGGGGAGTTACTTTATTGCGAGTGACTCAGAAAGTGGATATTTAGGTTAAGAATTTGTCATGGGTAATGTATATATATATATATATATACATAGGTTAGAGTTTAGAAATATTTAGTTTTGTAACGGGTTAAGGTGGGTTTTGGTTTTTTTTATTTTTAAATTAAAAATAAAATAGTGATTAATAAATTATTATGTCCCGTAACCATTGACTGAATAACACCTTAGTGGGCGGGGTGGGGGCCAAGACATTCAATTTAAGCTCGATGACAGCATAAAGTCTGGCGGAAGCACAGTCAGGTACTGCAGGACGAGCGTGGGACCAACCAGCGTACCGGCAATGCTATTTGACCTCATCTCCCCCCCGGTGAGGGGAAGGAGCCCGTCGTGCATTCAGATGCCGCGATCACGGACTAAATAGCACTGTACCATCACATATGCCTTATTTAAGGGAAACGTATCTATGATTCTTAGTGGTATGTTCCTGAGGTAGCAACCAGCTGCCCATTGGAGAGCAATTATAGCCAATCTACATTATATGACTGCAAGGATTATTAATTAGCAAGGGTGGGCGGGTTGTTGGTTTCACGGAGGATGGTAGATTAAGGGACCAATTGTATTGGAGGATATTCATGCTGGAAAGGATGTTTAATGGATCTTTGGATTGGAATGTGCTATGTCCGATTAATCATAGAATGTACGAATGTACTATGAAGCGATTGACGTGTTGGGATGATAGTCGTATGGATATGGATTGTATGTACTTCTACTTGTAATGTATTACAGTACTCTGAGGTATTAAGTTCCTTGCTTGTAAGCATGGACGGGAAAGTTTGTAATGTACGTCTTATGTTTATGTGCTATGTATGATTAAGCATGGTTAGTACTATATATTATTCATGGGGTCAAGCATTAATGCACTAAGTACATAGGGGGGATGGTGGGTTGAATGTACTTATATATTACTTTGAGATAATGCTTTCAATAAGGTGTATGGTAGATATAGCAGGGAATAGTTTAAATTAGAACTTCAGCTTTGGGTGTTGACGGTGGAATAAAATATTTCTTCCTTGAGATGTCTTGGGGAGCGGGAATTCTCCATCTCTGGTTTACAAGACCGGGGTAATTAAATTATACTACAAAGACAGTTACCACTTAAGTAGTTTGTTTTCAATTGGGGTGAGGAGGGGGATTGTGGTAATAATAAGAAAGTATAAGGTAGATGCAGTCTGGCCAATGTTAATAAAGGGGTGTTCGACTGGTTGGCCCCCAATTCATGTAAGTGTAAATAAATCAGCAACTAGGGCTCAAAATAGGCTTTGGCTGATAGGTCGAAATGCTATGCTTTGTTGTTTAGATAGATGTATTAGGGGAATAATTGCTAGGATTAGGATAGATAATAAAAGGGCTAAGACACCTCCTAGTTTGTTGGGAATAGATCGTAGGATTGCGTATGCAAACAGAAAATATCATTCTGGCTTGATATGTGGTGGGGTATTTAGGGGATTAGCTGGAGTGTAGTTGTCTGGGTCTGTTAGAAGGTCCGGTGTAAATAGGGTTAGGCTTATTAGAAGAAGAAGTAGGAAGATTGAGCCTAAGATATCTTTAATTGTATAGTATGGGTGAAATGATACTTTGTCTGGGTCGGATGTCAGTCCTGATGGATTATTTGAACCTGTGTCATGCAGAAACAGGAGGTGAATAGATGCTAGGGCTGCAATGATGAAAGGTAAAATAAAGTGGAAGGTAAAGAACCGGGTTAGAGTGGCTTTATCAACGGAGAAGCCGCCTCAGATTCATTGTACTAGGTCTGGTCCGATGTATGGGATAGCTGATAGGAGGTTTGTAATTACTGTGGCTCCTCAGAAAGATATTTGACCTCATGGGAGTACATAACCTATAAATGCTGTAGCTATAGTTGTAAGTAATAAAATGATGCCAATATTTCATGTATTTAGGAAGAGAAAAGATCCGTAGTATAGGCCTCGTCCAATGTGAAGAAATAGGCATATGAAGAATAGGGAAGCACCGTTAGCATGAAGGTAGCGGACTATTCAGCCGTAGTTTACATCTCGGGTGATGTGAGCGACTGAGGAGAAAGCAGTAGAAGAGTCTGATGTATAATGTATAGCTAGGAACAGGCCTGTGATGATTTGGATGATTAGGCAGATGCCTAGAAGTGAGCCGAAGTTTCATCAGGACGAGATGTTAGGTGGTGTGGGAAGATCAATAAATGAGGTATTAACAATTTTTATTAGTGGATGTGTTTTGCGGGCGGCTGACATTAGAATTCTTATAGTTGAAGTACAACAATGGTTTTTCATATCATTAGTCATGGTTATAATCCATGTGGGAATAATGATATATGCTTTATTTTTATTAAGTATAATTTTGGTAATAGGGTTTATAGGTTTTTCTTCTAAGCCTTCGCCAATCTACGGGGGTTTGGTATTAATTTTTAGTGGTGCTGTAGGTTGTATAATTACATTATATTTTGGTGGGTCTTATGTAGGATTAATAGTTTTTTTAATTTATTTAGGTGGGATGATAGTTGTTTTTGGTTATACTGCAGCTATAGCAATTGATGAGCATCCTGAATCATGATTATCGAGCGTTGATATTTTATGAGCTGTGCTGTTGGGTTTAGTAATGGAGTTGACTATGGTAATTTTATTGGGTGGTGATCCTGTTAAAACAGTTGAAGGTGTAACAGTTACTATTAATTATAAGACTGTGGCAAGTTGAATGATTTATGAGGGTGAAGGTCCGGGTCTAATTCGTGAAGATCCTACGGGTGCTGCTGCTCTTTATAATTACGGGGTTTGGGTTGTTTTGGTAACGTGTTGAGCTTTATTTACAGGTATACATGTTGCGATTGAGCTTACTCGGGGTGGGGGTTAGATAGTTAGGAGTAGTGCGAAGGCTGGTGGAATAAGAAAAGATAAGAAGTAGAGTTTGATAAGGCCTTTTTGGGCGGATGTGGTTGTAGAGATTGAAGTTTGAGTTGTTGCTGTTATTTTTGGTATTGATTTTTCTAGTCAGAATATGTCTAGAAGGGTTGAAGTAATATTTTGGCTTATAGCTAAGCTTGAGTAGGGATTAGATCGATGGGTGGTAGTTGAGTAAAAGCCTAGTATATTAGAGAAGTAGTAAGTTTTTACTGGTATATTTAGTTTTATATTATTGGTTATGAGGCTGAGTTCTATAGCGATAAGAAGTCCTAGGGTAGTAATGCCTAGGGCTGTTAGTTTAAGGTATTGGGGTATGGTTACTTGGGGGTGTGTTATGGGGGGAGTGCAGTTGGAAATAAGAAATCCAGCGAAGATACTGCCCATTGCTAGGCGGTTGATTGGTTTTATCAGTAAAGGGTTATTTTCATTAATTAAGATGAGATTATTAAATCGGGGGTGTTCTGTTAAGGTAAAGAAAATAATACGGATACTGTATATAGCTGTAAGGGAAGTGGCTACAAGGGTAATTATTAGGGCTCAGGCGTTAGTATAGGACGTGTTTGCGGTTTCGATGATAAGGTCTTTTGAGTAAAAGCCTGTTAGGAAGGGTATACCTGTGAGTGCAAGGCTGCCGATGATGATTGAAGAGGAGGTGAAGGGTATGGTTTTGAATAAGCCTCCTATCTTTCGGATGTCTTGTTCGTTATTAAGGCTGTGGATGATTGATCCTGATGCTAAAAATAGTATTGCTTTAAAAAAAGCGTGGGTGCAGATGTGGAGGAAGGCTAGATGTGGTTGGTTGATGCCTACTGTTACTATTATAAGGCCTAGTTGGCTTGAGGTTGAAAAGGCAACAATCTTTTTTATGTCGTTTTGTGTTAGAGCACAGATTGCTGTAAATAGGGTTGTGATGGCTCCGACTGAGAGTATGAGTGTTTGTACGGATAAATTTTTTTCAAATAAGGGATGGAGGCGGATGATTAGGAAGATTCCTGCAACAACTATTGTGCTGGAGTGAAGTAGTGCTGAGACTGGAGTGGGTCCTTCTATAGCGGAGGGTAATCATGGATGAAGGCCAAATTGGGCTGATTTTCCTGTTGCAGCCAAGAGTAGGCCTATTAGGGGGAGGGAGTTTGGGGCGGGATCAAGTATAAATATTTGTTGAAGTTCTCATGAATTAGAATATAAGAGGAATCATGTTATTGCCAGAATGAGGCCAATATCGCCGATACGGTTATACAAGATAGCTTGAAGGGCTGCTGTGTTAGCATCTGCTCGGCCGTATCATCAGCTAATTAAAAGGAAAGATATAATACCGATTCCTTCTCATCCAATAAAGAGTTGGAATAAATTGTTAGCGGTAACTAAGATTAGTATTGTGACGAGAAAAATGAGTAGGTACTTAAGAAATTTGTTGATGTTTGGGTCCGAGCTTATATATCATATCGAGAATTCTACGATTGATCAAGTAACGAATAGTGCTACGGGGGTGAAGATCATGGAGAAGAAGTCTAGTTTGAAGCTAATAGATAGTTTAATAGTTTGAATTGTAGTTCAGTGTCAGTTTGAAATTATGTGTTCTTGGCCTGCAAATACATATATTGTTGTAGATAGAATACTGATAATGAGGGCGTAGATGATGGCTAATTTTACGTAGTGTGGGTATAGGAAGATTTTGTAGGGCTTAATTAGGGTAATAATAATGGGAGTAAGTAGGGGGATTAGTGTTATCAGAATTATGGAGGAATGCATTGATACTTTTATTTGGAGTTGCACCAATGTTTTTGGCTCCTAAGACCAATGGATTACTACTATCCTCTAAAAGTTGAGAAAGCCAGGTTGTCAGGCATGGAGGCATGAGTTAGCAGTTCTTGCATTCTTTCTCGGTAGATAAGAAGTTGCAGGCTTCTATTGTTAGATTCACAATCTAATGTTTTAGTTAAACTATAGCTACAGAGTATTAAACCTATGATTACTTTTGGATTTAAGGTAATAAGGAATATTGGTGTTACATGCATTAATATTAGCGTATTTTCTCGCGTGAATAGGGGCTTAATGTTGCTAGTGCTATATGTTAGTGGTCCTCGTTGTGTTGAGGTAAATATATGTAGTGAGTACAAGGCTGTAATTAGTATATTAAGTCCTGTGAATATGATAGTAAAGTTAGATCAAGAGAAAGAGGCTATGATTGTGAGTAGTTCTCCTATTAGGTTTATGGTTGGAGGTAGAGCCAAGTTCGCAAGGTTGGCTAGGAGTCATCAAAGGGCTAGAAGCGGGAATAGTGTTTGTAGGCCTCGGGTGAATATTATAGTTCGACTATGAATTCGTTCATAATTTGAGTTTGCTAGGCAGAATAGTAGGGATGAAGTGAGTCCATGGGCAATTATAAGGACCATAGCGCCGGTGAAGCTTCAGGGGGTTTGGATAAGGATTGCCAGAATAACAAGTGCTATATGACTTACAGAGGAGTAGGCAATTAATGATTTTAGATCTGCTTGTCGTAAACATATGGCGCTTGTTATAGCCATTCCTCATAGGGATAGAATTAGAAATGGGTAATTTATTTTTTCCGTAAGAGGATTAAGAATTGAGGTGATTCGTATTATGCCGTAGCCGCCTAGTTTTAATAGTACTGCTGCTAGTACTATTGAGCCTGCGATAGGGGCCTCAACATGAGCTTTGGGTAACCATAGGTGGAGTCCATATAAGGGTATTTTAACTATAAAGGCTATTATGCAGCCCAGTCATGTAGCACTATTAGTCCATGAGAGTAGTATTTCTTTGGTGGTAATTATTGTTGTTAGGATGTTTAGTGAGCCTAGACTATTTGAGTAGTAAAGGAGTGTAATAAGTAGGGGAAGAGATCCTGCTAATGTGTAGAATAAGAAGTATGAGCCCGCGTTTAGGCGTTCTGGTTGATAACCTCAGCGGGTAATAATAATTAGAGTGGGAATTAGAGTAGTCTCAAATAGCACATAGAACAGGATAAGTTCTGTAGCTGTAAATGTTATGATTAGGGATGTTTGTAGGAAGATTAATATTGAGATGTATAATTTTTTTCGTGGAGGGGGGTTGTTGTATAGGTGCTGTTGGGTTGCAAGGACTATCAAGGGTAGGAGTCAGGTTGTTAGGATTAAGAGAGGGGATGCTAGTGAATCCAAGAAAAAAACTGATGACAGGTAGTGTAGGTTGTTGGGTAAATATAGAGGTAACAGGGTGAGAGCACTAATTAGTAGGCTTCAAGTTATTATGTTAATTCATGCTATGTAGTTTTTTGAGAGTCATATCATTGGTAGTAGTATAATTATGGGTAAAATAATTTTTAGCATTGTAGAAGATTTAAGTTTTGTACATAGTCTAAGCCATACAGATTGGAAATTAAAACTAATAAGGCAAGGCCTACTGCAGCTTCGCATGCGGCAAATACTAATAGGGCAATGGGTGTAATGAATATTAGTGTTGAGTGTAGGTTTAGAACTATAAGTGTAGTTATAATAAATAGTGATAATATTATGCCTTCTAGGCATAGTAAGGATGATATTAGATGAGATCGATAGATTAGTAATCCTAGCAGAGATATGAAATATGCTAGTGCTGTGTTAATATAGATGAAATGTATGTTGATAAATATGATGTACCATAATCTAATGAGTCGAAATCATTTGTTTTGATTAAACTATTTATCAATTCGATTCAATCTAATCCTTTCTGGGTTCATTCGTAGGCTAGTCCTGCTACTAGGATAATAATTAAAGTGAGTACTATGTTGATTGTAAGTATTAAGTTATTTGTTTGGGTTGCTCATGGAAGAGGTAGAAGTAGGGCAATTTCTAAATCAAATAAAAGGAATGTAATGGCAACTAAGAAAAATTTTATGGAAAAGGGTAGGTGAGCGGAGGTTGTGGGGTCAAATCCACATTCATATGGGTTATATTTTTCTGTGTAGGTATTTAATTGCGGAAGTCAGAATGCGATAGTAGTTAGTAACACGGCTAGAAGGATATTAGTAATAAGGGTTAGTGCTAGATTGATTACTCCTTCTCAGATTTAACTGAGGCCTATTGATTGGAAGTCAATGGTACTGCTTATACTAAAAGAGTAAGATCCTCATCAGTAGATAGAAACGTATAAGAATAGTCATACTACATCTACAAAGTGTCAGTATCAAGCAGCAGCTTCAAAGCCGAAGTGGTGGTTGGATGTGAAGTGGTCTATTTGTAGACGGAAATAACATGTGATTAAAAATGTGGTTCCAATGATTACATGTAGGCCATGAAAGCCTGTTGCTATGAAGAATGTGGAGCCATAAATTCCATCGGAGATAGTAAAAGAGGCTTCAGAGTATTCTGATATTTGTAAATAGGTGAAGTAAGCTCCTAGGGCGATAGTTAGGGATAGTGCTTGGGCTGATTCCTCTTGATCGGATTCTATTAGGCTGTGATGTGCTCAAGTAATTGTTACTCCTGATGCGAGGAGAACGGCTGTGTTTAGAAGTGGGACTTCTATAGGGTTGAGGGGAAAGATACCTGTTGGAGGTCAATGTCCTCCAGTTTGTGGGGTTGGGGCTAAGCTGGAGTGGTAAAATGCTCAAAAAAAGCCGGCGAAAAAGAAGATTTCTGAAATAATGAATAGGACTATTCCATATCGAAGGCCTTTCTGAACTGGTGGAGTATGATGTCCCTGGTATGTGCCTTCTCGTACAATGTCACGTCATCATTGAAATATTGTTATTGCACTGGCTAGTAGTCCTGCATAAAGGAGAAGAGTGTGGTAGAAGTGGAATCATATAATTAGGCCAGATGTTAATAGGAAAGCGGATAGGGCTCCTGTAAGTGGTCAAGGGCTTGGGTTGACTATATGATAGGCGTGTGATTGGTGTGTCATTAGGTGTTGTTGTGTAAGTAGAGGCTTACTAGAAGTGTAAAGACATATGCTTGAATTAGGGCTACGCCTAGTTCTAAGGTAATCAGTAGAATAATAACAATAATAGTAACTAAGGATGAGGAGAGATAAATGGATAGCAGGGTTAGTGAAGTGCTTCCAAGTAAATGTATTAGTAGGTGACCTGCTGTAATGTTAGCTGTTAATCGTACGGCCAATGCTACTGGTTGAATAAAGAGGCTAATTGTTTCAATAATAATTAAAATAGGAATAAGTGGGGTAGGAGTTCCTTGAGGTAAGAGATGGGCTAAAGATGATTTTGTTTTAAATCGAAGTCCGACAAGCACGGTGGCTGTTCATAGAGGAATTGCTATACCTAGATTTATTGATAGTTGGGTGGTTGGTGTAAATGCATAGGGTGTTAGTCCGAGTAAGTTATTTAGGGCAATAAAGGTAATTAGTGTTAGTAGCATAAGAGATCAAGTTCGTCCTTTTGTAGTATGAGTAATTATCATTTGTTTCAATGTAAGCTGAATCAATCATTGTTGGAGAGAATATAGTCGGTTGTTAATTAAGTTGTTAGAGGGTATTAGTAGTATGACGGGAAATAGAATTACTAGCGTAACTATTGGAATACCTAGGATGATGGGGATGTTGAAAGAGGCGAATAGATTTTGGTTCATTTTAGTTGTCAAGTTATTTTGTGTTTGTGATTTTTTATACTATTTAATGGTGGGTTAATATGAAAGGTAAAGTTCAACATTTTTATTTGGATAAAATAAAATAGGGCTACAACTATTGACAAGATCACTATTGGTCATGATGAGATCTCTAGTTGAGGCATTCACTATAGAGAGGGGGTCTCTCGATCTTTAACTTAAAAGGTTAATGCTTAATAGCTTTACAGTGATACAATATATAAGTATGATGCTCATACTTCAAAGTCTTGGAAATAGATGAACTCTAGTACGATGGGTATGAAGCTATGGTTTGACCCGCAAATTTCTGAGCATTGCCCATAAAATAAACCTGGTCGCATAGAGGTCACTATGGCTTGATTTAAGCGTCCGGGAATTGCGTCTGCTTTAATGCCTAGTGATGGGACGGCTCATGAATGTAATACGTCTTGTGACGAGATTAGCATACGAATATCTGCTTCTATTGGTAATGTTGTTCGGTTGTCTACTTCAAGGAGTCGAAATTCACCGGGTTCAAGGAAATATGTGGGTACAATATAAGAGTCAAAGGCTAAGTCTTCGTAGTCTGAGTACTCGTAGCTCCAGTATCATTGGTGTCCAATTGCTTTGAGAGTTAAATAAGGTTTGTTAAACTCATCTGTTATGTAAAGGATACGTAGGGATGGAAGAGCAATTATAACGAGAATAATGGCGGGTAAAATAGTTCAGATTATTTCAATTTCTTGGGCGTTCATAGTACTGGTATGAGTTAATTTTGTAGTAAGTATTAAGGAGATGGTGTAAAGAACTAGTGAGCTAATTAGGAAAATAATTATGAGAGCATGGTCGTGAAATGCAATCAGTTCTTCTATAATAGGAGATGCAGCGTTTTGTAAGCCTAACTGGGCTGGGTGTGCCATTAAGGTGCATAGAGTCAAGTCTATACTTTAACTATGACAAAGTTATGTAATTATTTTACTAACACCTTATTGAAAAAGTCATAGGGTCTATGGAATTGGCTTGAAACCAATTTTTGAAGGTTCAAATCCTTCCTTTTTCGCTTAGCGATTTTACGTATGTAGCTTCTTCAAATGTGTGGTAAGGAGGAGGGCAGCCATAAAGTCATTCTAGGTTAGTGTGTGGTTGTTCAACGGTTAAGACTTTACGTTTTGAGGAAAAGGCTTCTCAGATTATGAAAATTATTAGAATAACTGCTGTTAGTGAAATAAATGAGCCTACAGATGAAATAATATTTCATGTGGTATAGGCGTCGGGGTAGTCTGAGTAACGTCGTGGCATGCCCGATAGGCCGAGAAAATGTTGTGGGAAAAAGGTTATGTTTACGCCTACAAATATAGTAGCAAAGTGAATTTTTGCATAAGTTTCGTCAAGGGTATAACCTGAGAATAGGGGAAATCAGTGGATAAAGCCCCCTATGATAGCAAATACTGCTCCTATAGACAGAACATAATGGAAATGGGCAACTACATAGTATGTGTCGTGTAAGATAATGTCTAATGATGAATTGGCTAGAACAATTCCTGTCAATCCGCCAACGGTAAAAAGAAAAATAAAACCTAGGGCTCATAGTATTGCGGGGGATCATTTAATGTTACCGCCGTGCAATGTAGCTAATCAGCTAAAGACTTTTACCCCAGTGGGAATAGCAATAATTATAGTAGCTGATGTAAAGTATGCGCGGGTGTCTACATCTATTCCTACTGTGAATATGTGGTGAGCTCATACGATAAATCCTAGGAAGCCAATGGACATTATAGCCCACACTATTCCTATATATCCGAATGGTTCTTTTTTGTTAGAATAATATGTTACAATGTGTGAGATTATTCCGAAGCCTGGTAGAATAAGAATATATACTTCAGGGTGTCCAAAAAATCAAAACAAGTGCTGATATAGGATAGGGTCTCCGCCACCAGCAGGGTCAAAAAAAGTGGTGTTAAGGTTTCGGTCAGTTAATAGCATAGTAATTCCAGCGGCTAAAACTGGAAGAGAGAGAAGAAGGAGGACAGCTGTAATAAGCACAGATCATACGAATAGAGGTGTTTGGTATTGGGTTATAGCTGGGGGCTTTATATTAATAATTGTTGTAATGAAATTAATGGCCCCTAGAATAGAAGAAATGCCTGCTAAGTGAAGTGAAAAAATAGTTAAGTCTACAGAGGCTCCTGGATGAGATATATTCCCTGCTAGTGGCGGATACACCGTTCAACCAGTTCCAGCACCTGCTTCTAGAGTCGATGATGCAAGTAGAAGAAGAAGTGATGGGGGAAGAAGTCAAAAGCTTATGTTATTTATTCGGGGAAATGCTATATCAGGAGCACCAATTATAAGAGGGACAAGTCAGTTTCCAAACCCTCCAATTATAATTGGCATTACTATGAAGAAAATTATAATAAATGCGTGAGAGGTGACAATAACGTTATAGACATGGTCGTCTTCTATTAGGCTTCCAGGCTGACCTAATTCCGCTCGGATCAGGAGGCTTAGGGCTGTTCCCACTGCTCCAGCTCAGGCACCGAATAATAAATATAGTGTGCCAATATCTTTGTGATTAGTTGAAAATAATCAGCGATTTATGAACATAGGTAGGAAATGGTAAAATGGCTGAGTGAGGCGTTAGACTGTAAATCTAAACACAGAGGAGTAGTCCTCTTTTTACCAGCCCCGAGGTGATGTATCACATTGAATTGCAAATTCAAAGAAGCAGCTTCAACTCTGCCGGGGCTTCTCCCGCCTTTTTTTCTGAACGGCGGGAGAAGTAGATTGAAGCCAGTTGATTAGGTTGTTTAGCTGTTAACTAAATTTTTGTGGGTTAGAGTCCCATCAATCTAGAAAGGGCTTAGCTTAATTAAAGTGGTTGATTTGCGTTCAGTTGATGCAAAATAGAGTTTTGCAGTCCTTAGGATAGTACAGAAATTAAGTATAATTACTTACTAAGAGCTTTGAAGGCTCTTGGTCTTGTTAACCTAAATTTCTAGCTTACTAGTATTAGTGGAGTCAGGGGAAGAAGGGATAGAGAGGATACTATAAGTGGGGGGAGGAGTGGTGATGATTTTATGTACTTTAGTTGTCAGTTAATTTTTGTACTGTTGGATGTAGGAAATATTGTTATTGAGATAGAATATGTGAGGCGTATATAAAAATATAGGTTTATTAGTGTCAATATAGCTATAATAAGGGGAATAATAAGGTTATTGTTTTTTGTTAGTTCTTGTATAATAGCTCATTTAGGGGAGAAGCCTGTTAGTGGAGGTAGACCTCCTAGGGATAGTATAATTAATGTGATTGTAGGCATTATTCACGTAAGCTTGTTTCAAGTATGTGATATTGATAGGGTTGTTACGTTTGAGTTTAGGTAAAAAACTATGAATGTGGAAATTGTTAGGAGTAGGTAGATGAGTAGGCTAAGAATGGTAATGTTTGGATTGTAGTACAGAATGGCTATTATTCAGCCTATGTGGGTAATTGATGAATAGGCTAGGATTTTACGTAATTGTGTTTGGTTTAGTCCTCCTCAGCTGCCAATTATAATAGATAGAATTGAGATTGTTAGAATAATATTTGTGTTAATTGATGGAGAGATTTGGATAACAATTGATATTGGAGCTAGTTTTTGTCATGTAAGGATAAGTATGGCTGGGATTAAGGGGATGCCTTGGACTACCTCAGGGAGTCAGAAGTGAAGGGGAGCCATGCCTAGTTTTATTGTAATAGCAACTAGTATTATTGTAGACAGAATTTGATTTAAGGATGGGTTAATTGTTCATTGTCCGTATAGTAGGTTATTTAAGATAATAGCTATTAGTAGAATTATAGATGCGGTTGCTTGGATTAAAAAGTACTTAGTGGCTGCTTCCGTGGAGCGGGGATTTATGCTTTTGGCTAGTATTGGAATGATAGATAATATATTTAGTTCTAGGCCTATTCAGATGAGGAATCAATGTGAGCTTAGGGCTGCGAGTATAGTTCCTATTAGGATTGTAAGGGAAATAATGAGGTGTGCTAGAGGATTAATGTTGTAGTACGGGAGGGGTTAAACCAACATTTTCGGGGTATGGGCCCGATAGCTTATTTAGCTGACCTTACTAGAGTATGGTGTAATGGGTAGCACAGAGAGTTTTGAGTTCTCAGGTATGGGTTCAAGTCCTATAATTCTAGAAATAAGAGGATTAGGGCCTCTATTATTTACTCTATCAAAGTAACTCTTTTGTCAGACATATTTCTTATGTTTGAGGCGGGATGCTAGCTGTTAGGGTTGGTATTGAGATATACCATATACATAGTGCTAGTGTGAGGGGTAAAAATTTTTTTCATAAGAGATGTATTAGTTGATCGTAACGTAGTCGAGGGTATGCTGTTCGAATTCATAGGAATAGGGCAGTTAGTATGAGGGTTTTAGTTATGAAGTGAATTGAATAAAGTTCTGGTATGGTTGGAGTGTGTGGTGTTGCTAGAAAAATAGTGGTGGTTAGAGCATTTATTATGATAATATTTATGTATTCTGCTATGAAAAAGAGGGCAAATGAACCTGCAGCGTATTCGATGTTAAAGCCTGATACTAGTTCTGATTCGCCTTCTGTTAGATCAAAGGGAGCTCGGTTGGTTTCAGCTAATGTAGAAATAAATCATATTATAGCTAGGGGTCATGATGGAAGAAGGAGTCAAGAGTGTTCTTGTGTTGTGATTAGTGAGTGGAGATTAAATGAGCCGCTTATAAGTAGTACTGATAGAAGAATAATAGCTAATGTTACTTCGTACGAGATTGTTTGGGCTACGGCTCGTAGGGCGCCAATTAGTGCGTAATTTGAGTTGGATGCTCATCCGGACCATAGAATTGAATAAACAGCTAGGCTTGATATTGCTAGTATAAATAGTAAGCCCAGGTTTAGGTTGACTAGGGGGTATGGCATGGGGAGGGGGGTTCATAGGAGGAGAGCAATGGAGAGAGCTAGGGCTGGGGCTATAACATATAGAGTAATGGTAGATGTGGTGGGTAGAAGGGATTCTTTTGTAAATAGTTTTATTGCGTCTGCAATTGGTTGAAGTAGTCCATAGGGGCCTACGATATTAGGACCTTTGCGAAGTTGTATGTAGCCTAAGATTTTTCGTTCTATAAGAGTTAGGAATGCTATAGCGATTAGGATGGGAATAATTAGTAGTAGAAGATTAATTATAGGCATATTGTTAAGAAGAGGAGTTGAACCTCTGATTGTAAAGTTTTAAGTTTTATGCAATTGCCGGGCTCTGCCATCTTAACGAGCCCTGTTCTTGGGGAGTGTAAGTAAGTTATAGGTTAAGATAATACTCATCTAATTTGTAAGGGCACTTTGTGAAGTGGGCCCTATTGCTCTTGTCCTTTCGTACTGGGAGAAATGTTTAATAGATAGAAACCGACCTGGATTTCTCCGGTCTGAACTCAGATCACGTAAGACTTTAATCGTTGAACAAACGAACCCTTAATAGCGGCTGCACCATTAGGATGTCTTGATCCAACATCGAGGTCGTAAACCCTATTGTCGATATGGACTCTAAAATAGGATTGCGCTGTTATCCCTAGGGTAACTTGGTCCGTTGATCAAGTTATTGGGTCAAAAGTATGTATGTCTACTTAGACTAGTGAGGTCTTAGTATTTGTTTTTCGGAGGTTTTGCTATGCTCCGAGGTCACCCCAACCAAAATTTATAATACATATGTGGTAGTATTGTTGCCTGTAGGTTTGTAGGTTTAGGATTGTATTATTAAATTGAAGCTCCATAGGGTCTTCTCGTCTTATTAATGTATATCCGCCTCTTCACGGATAGGTCAATTTCACTGATTGGAAGTAAGAGACAGTTAAACCCTCGTGTGGCCATTCATACAAGTCCCTATTTAGAGAACAAGTGATTATGCTACCTTTGCACGGTCAGGGTACCGCGGCCGTTGAACGTATGTCACTGGGCAGGCAGTGCCTCTAATACTAGTAATGCTAGAGGTGATGTTTTTGGTAAACAGGCGGGGGTAAAGTTTGCCTAGTTCCTTTTACTTCTTTTAATCTTTCCTAATAGCATGCCTGTGTCGGGTTAACAGTTTGAGTAATAGGAAGTTAAATTATGGGATGTGGTAATTGGGCTGTTAACTAACAGTAGTTGTTTCGGTCTGAGATAAGCTTATGCAGGGAGAATGATTTCGTGTTACTTATACTAACATTGTTGCTTCTATATGGTTATAGATTAATCCAATGTGTCTTAGGAGTTCAGTATGGTGAGTAGGATTAAGGATATTTAAGTGTTGAGCTTGAACGCTTTCTTAATTGATGGCTGCTTTTAGGCCTACTATGGTGAGTAATTATTTTACTCTCTACAGAAGGTTATTTCCTAGGGTCTAAGGAGCTGTCCCTCTTTAGACTAACAATTAAATTTACGACAGGATTAAGAGGTTCTGTAAGTAAATTTAAAGTTGAACTAAAATTCTATCTTGGATAACCAGCTATCACCAGGCTCGATAGGTTTGTCGCCACTACCTAAAGATTTTCCCACTATTTTGCTACATAGACGGGTGTGCTCTTTTAGCTATCTGTAGGTAGCTCGCTTGGTTTCGGGGGGCGTTGTTTAAGTTCTCTATATAAAGTTATCTCTAGTTAATTCATTATGCAAAAGGTATAAGGGTTTATCTTTGCTTTTTTGTGCTTGTTGGGTTTGTCTTTCCCTTGCGGTACTATATCTATTGCGCCATAATAAAATTTCTATCGCCTATACTTTTGTTAAGAGTAAATGATTTGCTTGTTGTAATAAAATAGTTTAGTAGTATAAGATTTGGGCTAGGGTTAGCTCAAAGTGATCAATTGTGGTGAGATCTTCTGGGTGTAAGCCAGATACTTTAATTTAAGCTACACTTTGATTCTTCCAAGCACACTTTCCAGTACGCTTACCATGTTACGACTTATCCCCTCTATACCAGTGTGCAAAGATTTATTGTTAAAGTATTTTATGTGGTGTTTGAGGAGGGTGACGGGCGGTGTGTGCGTGCTTAATGGCCTTGTTTCAATCAAGCTCTCTATTCTTGATTTACTGCTAAATCCACCTTAGGTCTTTAGATTTCACAAAGACTATCGTGTTGTTTTCTAGATTAGAAAATGTAGCCCATTTCTTCCACCTCATTGGCTGCACCTTGACCTAACGTTTTTATGATTGTACTTGTGCTTACTTTGTTATCGTTATAGAGTTTGCTGAAGATGGCGGTATACAGGCTGAGGGCAAGAGGTGGTAAGGTTTATCGGGGTTTATCGATTATAGAACAGGCTCCTCTAGAAGGATATAAAGCACCGCCAGGTCCTTTGAATTTCAAGCTGTTGCTTGTAGTGTTCCGGCGAATAGTTTTGTTGGTAGAACTATTGGGGTTTAGGGCTAAGCATAGTGGGGTATCTAATCCCAGTTTGTATCTTAGCTATAGTGTGTTCAGGGTGCTAAAGCCACTTTCGTAGAGTATTTTACCATAACTGGGGTTTTTTACAACTTAGTTACGAGTCCGCTTTATTAGAATTATAAATTTAAACACTCTTTACGCCGAGGTCTATTAGCTTGAGTTAATCGTATGGCCGCGGTGGCTGGCACGAAATTGACCAACTCTGCAGGTCAGTGTAACTTAGTTAAACTTTCGTTTATTGCTAAAAATTTATCACTGCTGTCTCCCGTGGGGGTGTGGCTAAGCAAAGTGTTTTGAGCTGCGTGTGCGTGCTTGATACTCGCTCCTCATGTTATGTGGTTCTAGAGGGCATTCTCACAGGGCTGTGGATACTTGCATGTGTAATTTCACTGAAAGCTAATGGAAAGGCTAGGACCAAACCTATGTGTTTATGGGGCAATAGTACCCATCTAGACATTTTCAGTGTCTTGCTTTAAATATTAAGCTACATTAAC